AATTTTTTTTCTACGTCTCCGAGCTATATATCCGCGTTTAATTCTGGTCATTGAATAAATAAAACTTTGACGAATAACTAATTGATTTCTTTTCTTTCAGTTATTCTTTTCCCCGTCCTGGTCTATTAATAACCAAACGGATTTTTCCAATGTATAAAATACAAATTCCAATGGCTTTGGCTACTATAACCTTCCCGACCACGATATTTTACTACGAAATACGAAAGAAATAATCAATTTTCTTTTGCTAGGTGTCAAAAATATAGTCAATAAAAAAAAAAAAAGAAATCTAAATTAAATGGATAAAGAAATAGTGGATTCCATCGTTTCTATGGTTACTTCTTAAACGGTGAGGTCTTCTCTATACACCGGAGCCTTTAACTTCATTTAATCAATGTTATTGGTAACTTGTATAGTTCACACCACACTCTTTGGCTCTACCCCGGAATTATCCAGTAACAAGTCTTTCACAATGAGACCCATCTATAGAGTAACGGTATTTAATTATGAAAGTTAGCTGGGGGTAGCTGACCCTCGTAGTCCGTTCTTGACCGAGTGGGAACTTCATTTTTTTTTTTGAATTTCAATAAGATTTCCTCCGCTTAATGGATAACCATTTGGTACCAATGGAGAATTGCTTCTGATCTTAAATTCAGGTGATTGGATTTGCACCAACGGAAACCATAAACTTTATACACACTAGAGGGATAGATTTGCTTATTTTTAGATAGTGAATGAAGTTCCTTCTTCCATTTTATCCTATTCACAGGTACTGATCATTCATACTGGAAAGCGGTTTTCTTGCTTTTTTTTTGTGCCAGCTCATGATCTAAACGAGTCGCACATACACCCTAGTACATGTTCCTCGACGCTGAGGACATCCCCGAAGAGCGGGGGATTTCGTGACATTTCGAATTGGCTGTCTTGTATTTCTAATAAGTTGTTTAATAGTTGGCATGTTGAATCATATACATGATGGGTTGGTTTAGATTGATCCTAACCGGATGGTTATGAAATTTTTCTATTTAATAGAATAGTAAATTCGGAGATAAAATCTCAAATCACAGATTTGCACAAAATCCATTTTTTTTTCATCCAACTGCTACCAGATCAACAATTCCATAAGCTTGGGCTTCTGTTGCTGACATAAAAACGTCTCTTTCCATGTCTTCAGATACAACCCATAATGGTTTGCCCGTCCTTTGTACATAAACCCTTGTGAGGGTTTCGCGTAGTTTCAGCAGTTCTTCCGCTTCCAGGATAAATTCTCCCGTTTGCGCCTCATAAAAAGAACTAGCAGGTTGATGGATCATTACCCTGATGATAGAAGGGTTCTCTATCTAGTGTGATAAAAGGAACAGAAAAGAAAGATAAAGAATAATAGGAAAAAAGATAGAATTGAACAACCGTACGGGCATGATCTTTTGTGCATTGCATACGGCTCTACAATCAAATTGACCCTTACTTTCCATTCAAGAAAGATAAAAATAGAATCTATGAGCCCCCGATGGGTAAATGATCAAATTGCCACCCTTCCTTTCGGAGGAGTTAAAAAATACTATGATGGCTCCGTTGCTTTCTATTTTAAAATGGATTCTTTTTTTTTGTCTTTGATTCAGCAATCCCAAAGTTTCTTTTTGATCCAACCAAAAAAGGAAAAATCTTGTTTTTTTTCGCACTCTTTTTTTTTTATAACATAAATATTGTTAAGAGCCCTTCGGTGTGAAAACAAAAAAGTTTGTGACGCTAAATTGGACTCCCGATAGATAAGAGAAAATCGGGAATACCTTTTATCTCATACTACTCTCTCGATACATAATCGAATCTTTTTGAAAAAAAAACCATATAAAATTTTTGCATATCGAATTCGAAGTGCCATGCTATTATTACTTAATATTCATATGGCGAAGGCATAGTTTTCTTTTTTCTCTCAAATAAAAAAACCTCATTGGCGCCAAGCGTGAGGGAATGCTAGACGTTTGGTAATTTCTCCTCCAACCAGGATAAAAGATCCCATTGACGCGGCTAATCCCATGCATATTGTATGGACCTCTGGTCGCACAAATTGCATAGTATCATAAATAGCTACTCCGGGTATTACCCATCCGCCGGGAGAGTTTATAAACAAATACAGATCTTTGGTATCATCCTCAATACTGAGATATACCATAAGACCAATAAGTTGATTCGAGATCTCGCTATCCACTTCTTGGCCTAAAAAAAGTAATCTTTCTCGATAAAGTCGGTTGATTAGGGTAAAATTGTATCCCTTAGGAACCGTACATGCACCTTTTGATGCATACGGTTCAAAAAAATTGCGAAAAAAAAGAATCAATGTATAGATTCCAGTCCTCTTTCTTTTTTCCTATTCTTTTTCATAACAGGTTTTTTCTAACTTCTAACGAAAGGGCTTTTTCTTCGATTTTTCAATAAAGACGAATTTTGACTTCTTTTCTTTTTTCCTTCTAATAAAAGTCAATAAACTTATCGAATTCACTTC